ATGAAACTAAACCGCTGATTATTTTCAACTAACCACAAGGACATTGGAACACTCTACCTACTATTCGGTGCCTGAGCAGGAATGATCGGGACAGCAATGAGAGTAATTATCCGAACCGAACTCGCACAACCTGGATCCCTACTTAAAGACGACCAGATATACAAAACTATAGTGACAGCCCACGCCTTAGTCATGATTTTCTTCATGGTGATGCCAATAATGATAGGAGGATTTGGAAACTGATTAATCCCCCTAATGATAGGAGCCCCTGACATGGCCTTCCCTCGAATGAAAAATATGAGATTCTGACTAATCCCCCCTTCATTTATTCTCCTTCTGGCCTCCGCAGGAGTAGAAAAAGGAGCAGGGACCGGATGAACAATCTACCCCCCTCTATCAAGAAAAATTGCCCACGCAGGAGGGTCAGTTGACCTCGCGATCTTCTCTCTCCACCTAGCAGGAGCCTCTTCAATCCTTGCTTCAATAAAATTTATTACTACAATTATAAAAATGCGAAGACCAGGAATAACTTTCGACCGACTACCTTTATTTGTCTGATCAGTTTTCATAACAGCCTTTCTTCTTCTCCTTAGTCTCCCAGTACTAGCAGGAGCCATAACAATGCTCCTAACAGACCGAAACATCAAAACATCATTCTTCGACCCCGCAGGAGGAGGAGACCCTATACTCTTTCAACACTTATTCTGATTCTTTGGCCATCCAGAAGTTTATATCCTTATACTACCCGGATTCGGAATGATATCTCACGTAATAGCTCACTATAGAGGAAAGCAAGAACCTTTTGGGTACCTAGGAATGGTATACGCAATGGTGGCAATCGGTATCCTAGGATTCCTAGTATGAGCACACCATATGTTCACCGTAGGAATGGATGTAGACACACGAGCCTACTTCACAGCAGCTACCATGATAATTGCAGTCCCAACAGGAATAAAGGTATTCAGATGAATGGCTACACTCCAAGGGTCAAAGCTAATATGAGAAACCCCACTATTATGGGCTCTAGGATTCGTATTCCTATTCACAATAGGAGGCCTTACAGGAATTGTCCTAGCTAACTCCTCTATAGACGTAATCGTACACGATACTTATTATGTTGTGGCCCACTTCCATTATGTACTTTCCATGGGAGCAGTCTTCGCCATATTTGCAGGCTTCACCCACTGATTCCCCATTATTTCAGGAACCTCCTTACACCCCTTATGGTCAAAGGTACAATTCTTCATAATGTTTATAGGAGTAAACCTAACATTTTTTCCCCAACACTTCCTAGGGCTAGCAGGTATGCCCCGCCGATACACTGACTACCCAGACGCCTACACCACATGAAAAACAGTCTCCTCTATAGGATCTATAATCTCACTCGTAGGAGCTATACTTTTCCTATTCCTAATATGAGAAGCCTTCATTGCCCAACGAAAAGTAATAGCCCCCCAATTCATCGAATCCTCCCTAGAATGACAATACAGAGAATACCCCCCTTCTCACCACACCTTTGAAGAAACCCCCATAACATTCATCCCTAGATAGAAAGATTAGTTTAATAAACATAAAGCTTCGACCTTTAAATTCTTAGTAAAGCCTAAGATCTTTTTAAAATCCAACCCATAATCCATCTTCTAAAGAGTAAAGATAACCCCCTTTAAAGCCTTTAATAAAATATTCTATATAATATAATATTTATAAATAAAAAGATAGAACTCTATGGAAAACCAGATCTTCTTAAAAATAAATTTAACCTAATAACTCCTTTAGTTTATCATAAAAAAAATAAAAAATTATTTTATAAAGAAGGGGACCCCCTTATATATTTTTCCAAAAGATAAAATTAACCCCCTACCCCCTACCGCTAAACTATTAAATTAAAGCTTTACCCTTACAAAGAGCCTCCCCCCCCCCCTTTTTAAAAAAGAGTAAAGATAACCCCCTTTAAAGCCTTTAATAAAATATTCTATATAATATAATATTTATAAATAAAAAGATAGAACTCTATGGAAAACCAGATCTTCTTAAAAATAAATTTAACCTAATAACTCCTTTAGTTTATCATAAAAAAAATAAAAAATTATTTTATAAAGAAGGGGACCCCCTTATATATTTTTCCAAAAGATAAAATTAACCCCCTACCCCCTACCGCTAAACTATTAAATTAAAGCTTTACCCTTACAAAGAGCCTCCCCCCCCCCCTTTTTAAAAAAGAGTAAAGATAACCCCCTTTAAAGCCTTTAATAAAATATTCTATATAATATAATATTTATAAATAAAAAGATAGAACTCTATGGAAAACCAGATCTTCTTAAAAATAAATTTAACCTAATAACTCCTTTAGTTTATCATAAAAAAAATAAAAAATTATTTTATAAAGAAGGGGACCCCCTTATATATTTTTCCAAAAGATAAAATTAACCCCCTACCCCCTACCGCTAAACTATTAAATTAAAGCTTTACCCTTACAAAGAGCCTCCCCCCCCCCCTTTTTAAAAAAGAGTAAAGATAACCCCCTTTAAAGCCTTTAATAAAATATTCTATATAATATAATATTTATAAATAAAAAGATAGAACTCTATGGAAAACCAGATCTTCTTAAAAATAAATTTAACCTAATAACTCCTTTAGTTTATCATAAAAAAAATAAAAAATTATTTTATAAAGAAGGGGACCCCCTTATATATTTTTCCAAAAGATAAAATTAACCCCCTACCCCCTACCGCTAAACTATTAAATTAAAGCTTTACCCCCTCTTTCAACACAAAAACTGCTAAAGTTTAGAAAAACGAAGGCTTTTCAAGCCTTAGACCCAGGTTAAACCCCTGGTAGGAGTGATGTTCACCCAGGCTAATAAAATAAAACCCCTACCAGCCCTCGCTTAACCTAAACTGAGTAAAAAAACCTTCAAAACTTAACATATCCCAAAACCTTAATCATCCCTTCCCCCACTTAAGAAAGATTAAAAACTTGGGCTTCCCCCCTATATAACCCCCCTTCCATGATCCTTGAGTACCATCCGGGCTTAACCACTTTTCAATAGTCTTTTTTCTTTACTTTTGGGGCTCAACATCATTTATTCCTCTCCTCGTGATTTCCATATTAACTTGCTATTATTTCTTTACTCTCTGCTCCTTACCTCGCACATACCTATATATTCACCTTTTGGAGAAAGAGAGGGTAGACCGGGGGGGGGTGTATCGTTTATATAAATAATATATTGTTATTTATATTAATATAAACAGAAACTAGTTTATTAAAATAGTTATTTTGGGGATAACAGATACAGACCTAGCCCTGTGTTTCTGAAATAAAACAAATCTTTAAATGGGTTGAAGCTGAAACAATAGCATTTGGCCGTTAACCAAAAGGATGAAGGTTAGTCCCTTTCAACCCAGCAAGTTTAAATAGCAAAATAGTAATGCATTAGATTTAGGTTCTATTATTAAAGGTGCAAATCCTTTTTTAAACTTTTGCCCACACTAAATTTTTAAATTTAAACAATATAGAAACTTACCCCCCCCCCAACCGAAGATTTAAGTTAATAAAACTTTGAGCCTTCAAAGCTCACCACACAAATCAAAATTTTGTAATCTTTGGGACTATCCAAAACCTTCACCAACTAAAAGCACAACCCACTAAATACTAGTCTAGTACAAATCTTCAAAACAGTTCGAGTTGCACGAACCTTAACTCTGTGTAAAAGAGTCGCTTACTCCCTAGCTATATTCTGTATTTATATAAATACCCAAGACAAACCCCCTATTAAAAAAAGAAGGTGCTGTTAAACTTATACCACAAAATACGAAAAATGAACATACTAACAAGAATTTTATTCTCCCTTTTCTTCCTCGGGGTTTTAGGAGTGGTTATAAAACGGTTACACCTTCTCTCCCTTTTACTTTGTTTAGAGCTACTTTTAATCTCCCTTTTCCTAAAAATAACAATATGAGCTAGAACTTTTAGCAGCCTCTTAACCCTTAACTACTCCATACTTCTAGTAACCTTCTCCGCATGTGAAGCAAGAGCAGGGTTAGCCTTAATGGTTTCCCTATCTCGAAGACACAACACCGACCTTTTAGCACAAATTAAACTCTTACAATCATAAATGGCAACTTGAGCACAACTAGGATTACAAGATGCATCCTCTCCTCTAATGGAAGAGCTAGTCTACTTTCACGATTATACCTTAATTATCCTTACTTTAATTATTATTTTAGTATTTTATGGGCTCCTTACCATCCTTTCCTCCTCCTTTACTAAACGATTCTTTCTCGAAGGCCAAGAACTAGAAACAATTTGAACAGTCATACCAGCAATCATACTTATATTTATTGCTTTCCCCTCTCTCCAAATTTTGTACTTAATGGACGAAGTTAAAACCCCTTACCTCACAGTAAAGGCTATAGGGCATCAATGATACTGAAGTTATGAATATACTGACTATAATGATATAGAGTTTGACTCCTATATGACCCCTACAGAAGACTTACAAAAAGGGGAACCCCGCCTCCTAGAAGTAGATAACCGCCTCATTCTACCGTACCAAAACCCAATACGGGCTCTCATCACGAGATCTGATGTTATACACTCATGAGCCGTGCCATCTCTAGGGATAAAGATGGATGCAATCCCAGGCCGACTAAACCAAACCTCCTTTCTAATAAACCGAACAGGACTATTCTATGGTCAATGTTCCGAAATATGTGGGGCTAACCACAGATTCATGCCTATCGTCATTGAATCTGTCCCATTTGACTCCTTTCAAACATGAATCTCTAAAAATATAGAAGAATAAACCATAGATAGCTTAAAGAAAGCTTCAAACTCTTAATTTGATGATGAACATTAGTTCTCTTTGGAATGCCACAACTAGACCTCTCCTGATTCCTTGTTAACTTCTTACTAGCATGATCCTTAATTTTTGTTATTTGAGTTATAATAAATATACAAACCTGAAAAACTCAAAACACCCTGAACAATAGTAAAAAAGAAAGCCAAAACCTACCCCAAGAAAAATGAAAATGATAAAAAGACTATTTAGACAATTCACCCCAGACACCTTAATATTTTTACCCTTACAGATTCTAGCCTCCTTTATTGCTATATTATGATTAATTATACTATACCCTACCAAATTTTTCTCAGGGCATATCACTTATATATGGAATCAAATACGCCTTGAAGCCTTAAAGCTTATCTTTCAAAAAGTTAAGAAAAAGTCAGCTCCATGAATATCTTCCCTATCAGCCATATTTTTCTTAATCCTCTCCATTAACCTTCTCGGCCTATTCCCTTATACATTCTCTATTACCAGCCACGTATCCTTTACCTATAGTATAGCAATACCACTATGATTAAGAGTTAAAATACTAGGATTTTACCTAGCATTCAAAAGACGACTAAGACATCTAGTCCCCCAAGGAACCCCCCCATTCCTAATCCCATTTATGGTCTGAATAGAAACCCTAAGTCTTTTTGCTCAACCCTTAGCTCTAGGCTTACGACTAGCAGCCAACCTCACAGCAGGACACCTCCTCCTATTCCTATTTTCAAGAGCTGCCTGAGTCCTAAGAAAAAACCTTATACTAAGAAGAATAACAATAGTTATCTTAATTTTAATATTCATTCTAGAAATAGGAGTAGCCTGCATACAAGCTTACGTATTTACATCTCTAATAAACTTCTACCTAGACCAAAACATTTAATATGACACATCAACACCCTTTTCACTTAGTTGACCAAAGCCCCTGGCCCCTTACAGCGGCCTTTGGAGCCCTAATAATGACATCAGGATTAATAATATGATTTCACTTAGGAACCATAAAAATCTTCCTAATAGGCTTAATAGTAACAACTCTTACCTCAATAAAATGATGACGAGATGTTATACGAGAAGCAACATTCCAAGGACACCATACACTAATCGTTATAAATGGACTACGTTACGGGATGATCCTATTTATAACTTCAGAAGTTTGCTTCTTCTTTGCTTTCTTCTGAGCCTTCTTCCATAGAAGTCTTGCCCCAACAATAGAAATAGGGGTCTCTTGACCCCCAACAGGAATAACCCCTCTCAACCCATTTTTAGTACCCCTATTAAACACAGCAGTCCTATTATCTTCAGGAGTTACAATAACCTGAGCTCACCACAGTATTATAGAAAAAAACCGAAAAGAAGCTATACAAGCTCTCTCCCTAACAGTCCTCCTTGGCCTATACTTTACCTCCCTCCAAGCATGAGAATACTTAGATGCCCCATTCACGATAGCAGATAGAGTTTATGGATCAACATTCTTTGTAGCCACAGGATTCCACGGACTTCACGTAATTATAGGAACCACTTTCCTAGGTGTATGCTTACTACGACTTATAAATCATCACTTCTCCAAATATCACCATTTCGGCTTCGAAGCCGCAGCCTGATACTGACATTTTGTAGATGTAGTCTGACTATTTCTATACGTTTGTGTATACTGATGAGGGTCATAGAAAGAGAAGGAAGGAGTTTAACCTTCATCGATTGATTTCAAGTCAAACACATTTCTCGTCTGCCACTTCTCCCGTTTATATAAATACAAAATGAACTTAATAGCATTTCTTCTAATAGCAATTATACTTTCCAGCCTACTAATACTTGTGGGCCACTTCTTACCAAATCGTCAATTAGAACTAAATAAGAAATCCCCTTATGAATGTGGGTTTGACCCAATAAAATCAGCCCGCCTTCCTTTTTCCTTTCGATTTTTCCTAGTAGCAATCCTTTTTCTAATATTTGATTTAGAAATCGCCCTTTTATTCCCTATCCTCCCTTCTCTTAAAAAAAATATATACAATCTATTCTTTTTATCCTCCATGTTTCTGATTATACTAGCAAGAGGCCTAGCTTACGAATGACAACAAGGAGGACTAGAATGAGCCGAATAATAAATGTTAACCCTTCTAATAGCATCCCTATCCATTATCTGTCTGAACTTCATCCCACGATGAAAATGAATCAGATTATTTTATTCTTTCTCTATGATAACATTCCTTTCAATAAACCTACTAAAAAAACAAACCCAAACATGAAAAAAAGTAAGAATAAACCTAGGGAGAGATAACTTATCAACCCCCCTAATAGTTTTAAGCTGTTGACTAGCCCCCTTATGTTTCATGTCAAAAAAAATAATAAAGAAAGAAAATCAAAAAGCACAAAAAACCTTCTTATTCCTAATTTCATTTATTACAACATTCCTTATCTTGACATTTTCTTCTCTAAAAGTCTTATCCTTCTTCATATGCTTCGAAGCCACTTTGATCCCAACCCTAATATTAATAACCCGGCTAGGGGCTAAAGTTGAACGTCTACAAGCCGGACTCTATTTCTTATTTTACACACTCTTTGGTTCCCTCCCCCTTCTAGTCTCACTATTAATTATAAAAAAAAACCACCTAAACCTAAAATTCTCTTTAAAACCCCCAATAAAAGAACAAATACCTCTGAAAATAATTAATATATGATGAATAATTACAATTATAGCCTTCCTAGTAAAGATGCCTATTTATGGATTCCATCTATGGCTCCCAAAGGCACATGTAGAAGCCCCAATAGCAGGCTCTATGATACTTGCCGCGATACTACTAAAGTTAGGGGGGTATGGATTAATCCGCTTAAACTTATTCTTCCTTAAAACAAAAAAAATCAACAGAATCTTAATTATCTTCTGCTGCTGAGGAACATTAATAACAAGAATTATTTGTATCCGACAAACAGACCTAAAGGCCTTAATAGCCTACTCATCAGTAGGGCACATGAGCCTAACAGCCTCCGGTATATTTTTGTTCAGAAACTGAAGAGTAAGAGGAGCTCTAATGCTAATGATAGCCCATGGACTAGTCTCATCAGCTCTATTTGCATTAGCCAAAATACTTTATGAACGAACCCATACACGAAAAATATCCATCACACGAGGGTTTAAGACAATAACCGTACTCCTCCCAATATGATGAATAATAGCATGTGTGGCAAAATTAGGATTACCCCCTCTCCCAAACCTTATAGGGGAGATAATAATTATTTCTGGCCTACTAGGGTGAAACCTCTGGCTAATCCCAATCCTAGGGTTAGCCACAGTATTTGGGGCCATCTACTCCTTATCAATATTCCAAAAAACAAAAACACAAAAGAACCTAAAATTGTCTAAAAAGTACCAAACAATAAAACCACGAGAACACCTACTCATTATTCTTCATTTTGCCCCCCTAATCTTCATAATACTAAATCCCTCCCCATGTTTCATATGATTTAAATAGTTATAAAATACTAATTTGTGGCATTAGAGATGGTAATTAAATTTACCTTTAAGTCCAAGATTTATAGATTGATTCTGGTCTGCTAAACCATGAAGCCTGTGGTTTGACTCCATAGAAATCTTGATGAATATAAAATTATATTACATAAAAGCAACACTTACCCTTCTTATTTTCCTCATGCTAACACTAGCCTCCTCATTCTCCTCAAAGAAACAAGAAAAAAGAATCCGAAGCCTAAATAAACAAAAAATAACTTTATACACACTTAAGATAATATCCATCATAGCCGTGATCAACCTTATTGTCTTCGTAACAAAAGATAAAAAACTTCTCCTTAACCTATTAAACTGAAAAAAAGATTTTAAAATAAAATTCAAATTAACAATCTTTCTAGATAAAAACTTTATATTCTTTTTAACAACCGCTCTTATCGTAACCTGATCTATCATCGAATTCTCAATATACTACATGGAAAGAGACCCTCTCTCTACAAAATTCTTCCGATTACTCACAATCTTCCTCCTAAACATGCTAATACTTACCTCTTCCAAAAAATTATTTATATTCTTTATAGGCTGGGAAGGTGTAGGATTCCTATCGTTCTTACTAATAGGCTGGTGATTCACACGTAAAGAAGCAAAAACAGCCGCTCTACAAGCCATCATTTATAACCGAATAGGAGACATAGGGATAATAATGCTAATAGCCGGAGTACTCATTATCTCAAAAGGATGAAAAATAACAAAAATAAAATTTGTTAAAAAAAGATCTCCTAAATGACAAAAAATACTCCTATTCGCAACCCTAATAGCCGCCATAGGTAAGTCCGCCCAATTCTCTCTCCACGCATGACTCCCAGCTGCAATGGAAGGACCCACCCCCGTATCCGCCCTACTACACAGATCAACAATGGTGGTAGCAGGAGTCTTCCTCCTAATACGAGTCACAAAATTTACATCTAACACCACTTTCCTAACAACATGTTCAATAATAGGGGCCTTAACAGCTATATTTGCAGCAACCTCAGCATTCCGTCAACATGATATCAAGAAGATTATTGCATACTCTACAACAAGACAACTAGGCTTAATGGTTCTAGCTATAGGGCTAGGTTTCCCAAAAATAGCCTTATTTCACATCTGTACTCATGCCTTCTTTAAGGCAATGCTATTCTTATGTTCAGGAAGAATTATTCACAGACATAAAAAAGAACAAGACCTCCGAAAGATATCAAAAATTAAATTATCCCTCCCAATAACCTCCGCATGTCTCACCCTTGGTAGTGTCACACTAATGGGAGTCCCATTCCTAAGAGGATTCTTCTCTAAGGACTTAATATTAGAATCTATTATAAACAACCCTGTAAAAATTTCATCCTTTCTCCTAGCTACTAGAGCTACTTTCCTAACCGCTGCCTACAGATTCCGAATAATAACATTCTGCTTCAACAAAAAAACAAAAGAAAACGCATCAAATCCAATAAAAGAAGAAAACCCATCACTTTACTTACCCCTTACTCGTCTCGCAACAGGGACTATACTTTACGGGTGATTCCTCTCAAAATGACTATTCAAAATACCCCCTTTATTCCCATTAACAATTGTTAAGAGCACCCCCCTTATAGTTACAATACTAGGAGCGATCTTAGCCGCTACAATAATATTATCCATAAAAAACAAGATAAAAATAACCTTCTTCACAAAGACCTGATTTTTTAAAAAAATAACCCATATTATTACCAAAACCCTAACATCCAAAATAGCCCTAATAATGTCAACCCGGACACTTGACCGAGGCTGAAATGAACTAATAGGGGGGCAAGGAGTGTTCTTAGCGAAAAAGACCGCAGCCCAATCCTCAAAAACCGCTCAAACAGGGTATATAAAGCAATACCTTCTTTCAATATTTATAATTTCTATTTCTATCCTTCTCCTTACCAGAATATAAAAGGCGATGAGTATTATAAAGCACGTAAAGAAACTTCAGAAAAACTAAAAGAAATAACCAAAGCAACTACCAAAACAACTAAAAGAGCAAGGCCCCCTATTAACAAGTAAAAACCACCAAAACTATATAACTCACCTAGACTAGAAAGCCCCTGGAATCCAACTAAATCCCCCATAACTCTCAACTCCAAAAAATCCTCAAAAATAAAAAGAACTCAAAAACACATCAGCAAAAAAAGAACTATGACCTCCCCAAGTTTTCTTACTACAGGGAACCGGTCAGCAGAGAGTGCACTAGAATAAATAAATACTACCAGCATACCCCCCATATAAATTAAAAGTAACAGCAAAGCTAAAAAAGAAACCCCACAAAACCCTAAAATAACACAACCAAATAAAGAGCTTAGAACCAAACCCAAAGCAGCATAATAAGGAGACAAACTATAAAAAACCATAGTTCTGCCTAACAACAAAAAGACCATAAATAAATAAAATACCATTTATATAAATGACCAGCCCTATTCGAAAGAGACACCCCCTATTCCGAATCGTCAACAGCAGATTAGTTGACCTCCCATCCCCAAGAAACCTTTCAGTATGATGAAAATTTGGGTCCCTACTAGGACTATGTCTAATAATACAAATCCTAACCGGACTGTTCCTCTCCATGCATTACACAGCCGACATAAGACTAGCCTTTTCTTCCGTTAGTCACATTTGCCGAGACGTTAAAAAAGGATGACTTCTACGGAAAGTTCACGCCAAAACAGGCTCATTCTTCTTCATATGCATTTACTGCCACATAGGTCGAGGTATCTACTATGGGTCTTATGTTAATCAAGAAACATGAAAAACAGGAGTTATACTCTTCCTAATAACAATGATAACTGCATTCGTAGGGTACGTTCTACCCTGAGGACAAATGTCCTTCTGAGCAGCCACCGTAATCACCAATCTTCTTTCAGCAATACCCTATATAGGTAAAGAATTAGTACAATGAGTATGGGGAGGATTCTCAGTAGACAAAGCAACATTATCACGATTTTTCTCCTTTCACTTCCTATTCCCCTTCATAATCGCAGCTTTATCAGTTATACACCTCTTATTCCTCCACCAAACAGGGTCCAACAACCCAACAGGTCTTAATAGTAAAATAGACAAGACTCCATTCCACACATATTTCTCCACCAAGGATATAGCAGGATTTATCCTTTTAATTGCAGGAATCCTTACATTAGCCCTCCTAGCCCCTACAGCGCTAAAAGACCCTGAAAACTTTATACCTGCCAACCCTTTAATAACCCCCACCCACATACAACCAGAATGATACTTCCTCTTTGCATATGCAATTCTCCGATCCATCCCCAAAAAGCTAGGAGGGGTAATAGCATTAGTAGCAGCAGTTCTCATATGATTTATCATCCCATTAGTACACACATCATGAAACCAATCATCAACATTCCGGCCCCTCACCCAAATAACATTTTGGGTACTTATAGCAACATTCATTATCCTAACTTGAATAGGGAGACAACCAGTAGAAGAACCTTTTATAATTATAGGACAAGTAGCATCAGCACTATACTTCTCAATATTCATTATCTTCTTCCCTTTCGTAGCAACACTAGAAAAAACCATCATAAAGATATATTAAAGTAGCTTAATGAAAAAGCTTGGCGTTGAAAACACCAGACCAAAGGTTAAACTCCTTTCTTTAGTAAAAGTTTGGTTCTAGCTTAAAATTTAACTCTGTTTTGGCTACCACATGTAAGTTTATCAACAAACCAGCAAAAATTCCAACAAACTTAACAAAAATTTGTTTGAAAATAGAAAAGTTCCCAAACCTACCTAACCAAACAATTGCGACCCTCAGTGTTTAACCTTATACAATCTAAGAAACTAGGATATAGCCAAAAACTAAAAAGGCGGTAAATAACGTGCCAGCAACCGCGGTTACACGTTAGCCTCAAATTAAATAACTCCGGAAGACAAAAGAAAACTAAAAAATTTTATAGAAAAAGAACAGCAGTAACAAGCTTAAAAAAACCTAATATAAAATATGTTTCTCCTAAAAAAGAAAAGAAATAAACTGGGATTAGAAACCCCACTATACTTTTCCCCCTAAAAACACCAGAGTATTATAAATCTAAAAATTGAAACTTAAAGAACTTGGCGGTTTTCTAAACCTTTTTGGAGGAGCTTGTCATCTAATTGATACCCCACAAGAAACCTCACCAGTTTTCGAAACAGCCTGTATACCATCGTCGCCAGCTTACCTTAAAGAACGTAAGCAAAAAGAAATAATTCCAAACGCCAGATCAAGGTGCAGCCAATAAACTGGGGATAGATGAGCTACCCTAATTTCCAACCAGAGGATTTTATCCTGAAAAAGATAAAGGAAAAAGGATTCAACAGTAATTCCCTAAAGAAACATAAAAATGAAACAAGCCCTAGAATGCGTACACATCGCCCGTCACTCTCATCAAAAGAAGAGAAAAGTCGTAACATAGTAGATGTACCGGAAGGTGCCTCTAGAAAATTATTAAAATTAAACACAGAAACTTCCAAAGTCTCAGTTCAGGTTTACACCTATAATAATTCGCTATAAGTAGGATACAAACTTAGTCTTGTAAACTAAGTTAGAAAGTTAAACTCTTTCATATAGCTAATAAAATAAAACCCCTACCAGCCCTCGCTTAACCTAAACTGAGTAAAAAAACCTTCAAAACTTAACATATCCCAAAACCTTAATCATCCCTTCCCCCACTTAAGAAAGATTAAAAACTTGGGCTTCCCCCCTATATAACCCCCCTTCCATGATCCTTGAGTACCATCCGGGCTTAACCACTTTTCAATAGTCTTTTTTCTTTACTTTTGGGGCTCAACATCATTTATTCCTCTCCTCGTGATTTCCATATTAACTTGCTATTATTTCTTTACTCTCTGCTCCTTACCTCGCACATACCTATATATTCACCTTTTGGAGAAAGAGAGGGTAGACCGGGGGGGGGGTGTATCGTTTATATAAATAATATATTGTTATTTATATTAATATAAACAGAAACTAGTTTATTAAAATATCTATTTTAAGGGTATAGACAAATATCTTTCTTTACCCCCTGAAAAGATGAGAAACGACCTCATATCAAGGGTATCAAAATCCCTCATTTTTCATTAAAATACTTTTCAACCTCCAGAAACCCCCTTTGTGAATAAAACTTACTATATGGAAACATAACAACCTAAAACCCCTAATATTATTTTCTGATAAACATAGACTCCAAACTGTGATTTCCAAAATATCTTTGGATCATTTGCATGCAAAGCAAATATTTTTATAAACTAAAATCACCAAAAATTAAACAAAAACAAATACTGCAGGTTCTAAGGTGTATTTTACATATTTAATTGCAAATTAAAAGTTACTAAAAAAATTTAGTTAGAACTTCATAAGCCTCCCCCGAAACTAACCACAATAAAATCTTCATTCTTATTTATATAAACACGTAAAGTAAGCTAACTTAAGCTTTTAGGCTCATATCCCAAGAATGGGAGATAAAAACTCCCCTTTACTAACCAAATTTATTCGAGATCTACAGGGGTCTAACCTGCGACTTTGGTCTGACAGTCCAACGTTTTACTAAACTAAAACCTCCCGACAAGATGGCTGAAAAAGCAAAGGTTTGTAAAACCTTTTATGTAGGCACCCAGCCCTACTCTTCGTCACGTTATTAGTATAGAAATATATCTAGCTTCCAACTAGAAGACCTTGGCCACTAACCCAAGATTACGTAAACACACCTTAATAGCAAAACGGTAATGCAGAGGACTTAAGATCCCCTACTAAAGGTTCGATTCTTTTTTAAGGTTAATGAGAACAGCACTATTTACTATCCAAGCACTAATATATATAGTACCTATTTTACTATCCGTTGCCTTCTTAACATTAGTAGAGCGTAAGGTCCTCGGCTACATGCAATTTCGTAAGGGGCCAAAAATTGTAGGTCCTTATGGAATTCTACAACCATTCGCCGACGCGCTAAAGTTATTTGTGAAGGAAACCCTAAAGCCCTCAACAGCTTCTCCCTTCCTATTCTTCTTCTCCCCATTTTTATTTCTCACCCTAGCTATTACCCTATGATCATTAGTTCCACTCCCCAAAACCTCCTTGAAAATAAAACTGTCCCTCCTCCTCATTCTAGGTCTATCAAGACTCTCCGTATACTCTCTTATAGGGGCTGGGTGAGCCTCAAAATCCAAGTACTCCTTAATTGGAGGAATCCGAGCAGTAGCCCAAACAATTTCGTACGAAATTAGAATGGGTCTAATAATCCTGTCCATACTTCTATGAGTAAAATCATTCTCCTTGAAGGACATAAAAGAAATACAAAAAAAATGATGGATTATCCTCCCATACTTTTCACTTTTCATAATGTGAATCGTGTCCACACTAGCAGAAACAAAACGAGCTCCATTTGACCTCACAGAAGGAGAGTCAGAACTAGTCTCAGGGTACAAAGTAGAATACGCAGGAGGTCCCTTTGCCCTTTTCTTCATAGCAGAATACGCCAACATAATATTTATGAACCTCCTTAGAGTCCTAATTTTTCTAGGAGGAAGAAGACCATTCTCCGAAACACCAATAATAAGAAGATTAACTATAGCCCTAAAGACCCTCCTCCTAGTATTTTGATTTCTCTGAGTACGAGCATCATACCCACGATTCCGATATGACCAGCTAATGCACTTAACCTGAAAGAACTACCTCCCATTTTCCCTCGGGATACTATGCATAACAATAACAGTCATCATCCTATTAAAAGGCAAAATACCAAAACTTTAATAACAAACTAAAAACAGGGCTCACTCCAGGAAGGAATGCTTGACCGATAATCAAACAGAAGAGGTTTAACTCCTCTTGAGCCCTTGTGAAACGAATAATTATTATATTCTTAATTTCAAGACTAGTTATAGGCACAACTCTAGTAATCTTCTCAAACCACTGATTCCCTATATGACTAGGGCTAGAGCTTAGAACCCTCTCCATAATCCCCATCCTAAAAACAAAAATAAAGTCCCGAAGAAAAGAAGCTACCACAAAGTACTTCCTTGTCCAAGCATTTAGCGCAGCTATTCTTCTTAAAGGAGCTACATTAAACCTCTGACTATCAAAATCATGAAAAATAAGAGAAACCCCTAATACAATTTCCTATATTATAATACTGATAGCCATAATTATAAAGCTAGGAATAGCCCCATGTCACTTCTGATTCCCAGATGTTCTCAGAGGGCTGCCATTCTCCAAAGGCATAATTATAGCTTGCTGGCAAAAGATAGCCCCATTATTTATACTCCTTTCAATATCAAAAAAAATCCCAAAAGAAATAATACTATTATGTGCAACACTATCAATCCTAATCGGGGGATGAGGAGGCCTAAACCAAATAAGAATACGAAAGATATTAGCCTATTCATCCATTAGCCACCTAGGATGGGTATCAGCTACATTATTCTTTTCCCCAGAAGCATCCCTCATTTTATTTTCATTTTACATAATAAAAAAAACTAGAATATTCCTCCTATGTCACAAAAACAACCTATTGTCTCTAGCAAAATTAAAAAAGACCAAACTAATCCTCCCTATAACATTACTATTCTCCATATTCCTTCTTTCCCTAGGAGGACTCCCACCATTAGGAGGCTTCTTAAAAAAGCTAATCCCCTTCATCATCTTTCTAAAAAAAATAAAATGAATATTTATCCCTAGACTAATCTTTGGCAGACTGACAAGACTCTACTTCTACCTACGAATAGTATTTAAAACAAGACTAACACTATTCCCGAAAAAAAGACTAAAATTTCTGTTCAAAAATAACAATAACTCAAAATATCTAAAAACTATTATAAGAATACTTACACCACTACCAATATTTGGCCTTGTTCTCATCCCCACATTTTCATTATTTATATAAATAAAATTTTACCCTTTCCTAATTTTTAAAATATCTAACTCACCTTAAAAAACTTTATAACAAAAGTATTATAAAAGAAAATTGAAATACCATGAAAATTAAAATAAAAAAAGGAGAAACCCGTACCTTTTGTATTATGGTTTAACAAGCCTTCATGAAAAATTTTTCAAACCCCGAAATTCGAAGAGCTAACCTATTCTTCTTAAAGAGAAATAAACCACTGTTGCAAGAGTGGCAAAAAAGAACCGGTTAGAAGTGAAATGCTTAACGGATCGAATAATAGCTGGTTTTTAAAGAAAAAAGTTAAAGCTTTAACCCCAAAACAAGCGGGAGAAAAGAAAAGAGGAGACAAGTTCTCTTTTCAAAGTGGAAACAACCAAGAATAAAGGAAAAGAAAATAAAGAAAACACTTACCGTAGGCCTAAAAGCGGCCACCAAAAAAGAAAGCGTTACAGCTCAAAAAATCTTTCTAACAATCTCATAAAATAACTAAACCTTATTTAAAGTAATTAAAAAAAACAATGTTAAAATTAGTAAAACCATTACCAAAGATAAAAATAAACTTTTATAAAACCTCCTCTATTCAAATCAAGAAAAGGAAAAAGTTCTATCAACACAGACGGTAAACCAAAAGGATAAAAAAGGAAAAAGGAACTAGGCAAAACAGAAAAGGACTGTTTACCAAAAACATAGCCCCTTGAAAACTATAAGGGGTAACGCCTGCCCAGTGGAAATTCTAAACGGCCGCGGTATCTTGACCGTGCAAAGGTAGCATAATCACTTGTCTCTTAAATGGGGACCTGTATGAATGGCAACACATTTTCTAACTGTCTCCTTTCTTCCCCTTCTAAATTTCTACTAATGTGAAGAAGCATTAATAAAAAAGAAAGACGAGAAGACCCTGTCGAGCTTCAACTTCCTAAAGAACATAAGCCCCTTTAAAAGAAAATCCCCTCTTAAAAGAAGTTTTGGTTGGGGCAACCACGGAGTAAAAAAAACCTCCAGAAAATTAACCCGATTTTTCATCATATAAAACAAAAAAAGAACCAGAACCCCTGGTAAACAGAAAAAGTTACCGCAGGGATAACAGCGTAATCTCCTTTAAGAGTTCACATTGACAAGGAGGATTGCGACCTCGATGTTGGATTGGGGCCACCTTAGGGTGCAGCAGCTCTAACGGTTGGACTGTTCGTCCATTAAAACCCTACATGATCTGAGTTCAGACCGACGAGAGTCAGGTCAGCTTCTATCTTCTTCAATTTTCTTTCTAGTACGAAAGGACCGAAAGAACACTTCCCATGATTTTTATCAAGAAGTAA